TTCAGGTACCAAATAGAACCCATCATTGGTTTGATCATTGATAAGGTGAATACCCAGGCCCTTCAATGCTAGGCATAATGAGGATAAGGACCTCAAAATAACCTCTTTTCGTCCTATGAACTTTAAGGTGTATGAAGTATCATATTTGACTCTTGGGGCGGATTGATAGAGACTCCATTTAACTTAGGTTGATCTAGGCCGGAGGCAGACCTACGTCAGGGTAACCCTTCTTTGAAACACTTTGGTATTGCTCCCGGATCAGAATTCAAATAATGAATCCGAGCGCATGGAGCCATCTCGTTATCTTCCTGTCAAGAAAAAATATGGTAGACTAGCCGATCTTTTTATCAGTTAATGAAAGAGCCCAATGCAAAAAAAAAACGCATGTTGGGTCTTTGAAACAGTTCGAATCATTTCGATAATAATAAGTTTGATCTGTTTTACCGAGAAGGTCTACGGTTCGAGTCCGTATAGCCCTATACATTTTTGTATTCATTTCCTAATTAGTGCGTGTGACCGGCCGGTTGATTGTTCCATAGAAATGGAATCATTCCCACAGGATCACGGAGATCCCTCGGGGCTTGAAAACAATAATTTATTCCAATGGATCCAATCGGATCGGTATTTTCAAATTTCGGATAAACAAACCCATTCTTCTTCATTAATCTTCGTCTGTGAATGACATACGGCCTTTTTCCTCTTTTATTTGTCCATGATCCAAGATTTAGTGATACACCTTTGCTTTGGTATACCCAAGTCAATTTATGAAGTCAAAATCATAACATGAGCCTGGCTCAAGAAAAACTCCAACCTGACCCAACCAAATCAAACCCAAATTCAATCTAATAGTAAGTCACATTATCTAGAACCTATTCTTGTTCTTGGATTTGTAGAAAAGCCAGAGTTTCAAAAACGAAGCTCTTTGGTAAGTTTCATTGTACAATAGGCTTTTCTTCGTATAACCGGCTTAGCAAAGCAAGTAGTCATTTTTCTGTACAATACTTAAACTTATAACTTCTTTTTTTTTATTCCAATTTACCCAATCCAATTTGTTCATCATTCCAATTCTACCAATGCAGACTTTATCTAAAAAGATTAGGGCCCATTTGAACTTGGATGAGTTAGGAATCCCCCGACGTATCGCCTTTTGGCAGAACAACAATCCCAATTCATTGTTTTAGAGACAATGAATTGGTCCTAAATGTATCAACGCACCCTCTTCTATTTCTATGTTCTATGAGTTGGTTTTGGGATGGGGAGATTTTGTCTATCGAATCGTTCGACAACGCATGATTCCATTCGAAGTATCTTCTGTAAATCATTTACGATTCAGCCGACTCTACCATTAAACTATGCCCCATTTTGTAGGTTTGCTTCAAAAGAAACGTTTTTTGTTGTCACGAAACCTAACTCGTTGGTTGGTCCTGCTAGGTGTTATTATTACATTAAATAAATAAGTATTTCGAGTCATTCCAAATCACGATCTTTAGTCCTAGAAATGGGTCTGAAATGATTCTTTCAAGACTTCTAACTCGGGGGTAAAGCCGGGGCCGGGGTAGTACAGGTCCAAAGTTTCCTAATTTGGGTATAGGAACCCATGAGTTTTTATATGTAAGGGTTCCTCACAATTCAATGGATTGAATCAAATCAATTAAGTATAAATCTGGGACAGGGAGAGAGAATCGAATCGGTCGATGCATTCCGTTTTCGTATCCGTATCAAATCAATAGAAACAATAATCCTCTATCCGGATCTTAATGAAAAGAATACACCAACACAGCCACGTAGAATATACCATAAATCCCGAGATGGAAATTCCTAGAAATTCTATTACATCTGACTACTGACTATATTCTAAATCACTAAGAAAAAAAAAAAGAGAGAGAGAGAAAAAATGGGCCAGACCTCCTCTTTGGCTCTATTATATTAATAGAATATTGAAATTCTTTATGTTTAATATTTCATTTAATCTTATTTGAATAATATTGTTTGAATATTATTTCAATTTCAATTCATATTATTTAAAATATTCTTTAAAAAAAATTCCTTAATTCCTTTTTTTGTTTGATAGAAAACCCGAGGCAAGGTAGGAGAGAGTTTGATTTGTATAATAGCATTATATGTCTACACCATATCTAAATAGAATCGAAGTAAGTGTAAGTGGGATTCCGTTGGATGAATCTTGAGACGATACATGACCCACAACAAGTAAACAAACGAAACTATGTGGTTTGATCAAAATTGTTGTTTCGACTAATGCAGTTATGGATGAATTGAGAATTCCAATTTGAATCAACTAATTCGGTATATTCCACATTAATAGGAGTGCTTCTATGTTTCTGCTTCACGAATATGATATTTTCTGGGCATTTCTAATAATATCAAGTGTTATTCCTATTTTGGCATTTCTAATTTCCGGAGTTTTGGCCCCGATTAGTGAAGGACCAGAGAAGCTCTCTAGTTATGAATCGGGCATAGAACCGATGGGGGATGCTTGGTT